ATCTCCTCTAGATGGAAGAAGATTCTCTTTGAAAAGTAATTTGGTACCATCTGCTAGAGCTTGAAGAATTCCCAAAGGTCCCGCGTATTCAGGACCAATACGTTGTTGTATACCTGCGGATATCTCTCTCTCTAACCAAACAATTACTAGTACACCTATTGTAATTCCTAATACAGGAGTAAAAATAGGGATAAGCACCCATATGATCCCATAGACCTCTTTTAAGGATTCCAATCTAGAAAAAGAATTGATAGCTTGTAATTCTGTTGTATCAATTATCATTTTAACGATCAACTTCTCCCATAATGATATCTATACTACCTAGTATCGTCATAATATCAGCCAATTTCATTCTTTTAACTAACTGAGGAAGAATTTGCAAATTAATAAACCCCGGCGGTCGAATTTTATATCGCCAAGGAAAAACACCCTTATCTCCTATCAGAAAAATTCCCAATTCTCCCTTTGGTGCTTCGACTCTCGCATAAAGTTCTTGCTTCGACAATTCAAAAGTCGGAGAAGGTTTTTTACTAATGAATCGATAGTCAAACTCATTCCATACAGTATCTTTTACTCTATCAAAACGGCGGATTTCTAAATTTTCATAGGGCCCTCCCGGAATTCCTTCTAGGGCCTGTTGAATAATTTTGATGGATTCTGTCATTTCACTGATTCGTACTAAATAACGAGCTAATGAATCCCCCTCTTTTTGCCATTGGACTTCCCAATCAAATTCATCGTAACACTCATAATGATCAACTTTACGAAGATCCCATTTTATTCCGGAAGCTCGTAGCATTGGTCCCGACAAACCCCAATTGATTGCTTCCTCTCCACCAATAACGCCCACTCCTTCAACCCGTTCTAAAAAAATGGGATTCCGTGTAATAAGCTTTTGATATTCAGCAATTCCTGTTAAAAAATAATCGCAAAAATCCAAACATTTATCTATCCAGCCATGAGGTAAATCAGCAGCGACTCCACCAATACGAAAAAAATTGTGCATCATTCGCATACCGGTGGCAGCTTCGAATAGGTCATATATCAATTCTCTTTCGCGAAAAATATAGAAGAAAGGAGTCTGTGCCCCAATATCTGCCATAAAAGGGCCAAGCCATAACAAATGCGAAGCTATACGACTTAACTCTAACATAATGACTCTGATATAACTGGCCCTTTTAGGGACTTTAATATTGCCTAATTGCTCTGGCGCATTTACAGTTATTGCTTCTGTGAACATAGTAGCTAAATAATCCCAACGTGTTACATAAGGCAAATATTGTATAATTGTTCGATTTTCCGCAATTTTTTCCATACCTCTGTGTAAATAACCCAATATTGGTTCACAGTCAATAACATCTTCACCATCTAGAGTAACAATGAGTCGAAGAACACCATGCATTGATGGGTGGTGAGGTCCCATATTTACTATCATGAGGTCTTTTCTTGTAGATGGTACAGTCATAGGTTTTTCCTGATTCATTCTTCCATGAATTGCTGAAAGCCAAAAGAAGTTCATCAAACTTTAAGCCAAGAATTCAAATTAACGAGTTTTTCTCTCTCGAATATCCAACCGCCCTATTAATTCTTTATAACGCGCTCTATTTTGTTTTGACAAATAAGCCAGCAACCGTTGACGTTTTCCCAAAATTTTCCGCAGACCTCTCTGAGATAAATAGTCTTTTTTGTGCAATTCCAAATGTGAAGTAAGTCTCCGTATCTTATTGGTGAAACTTAATACTTGAAATTCAACAGATCCTCTGTTTTCTTTGTTTTCTTCTTGTTCTTTCAAAAGAATTGAAATAAATGAATTTTTTACCATAAAATAATTTGATACTCCCCTTTTTGCAGATATTGATTTTATTGATCAGTAATAATAATGTCATAAATTTTAATGTAGTATACACAACAATCATAATTTCTTTATATTCATTTTATCAATTAACATTAACCTATTTTTGAGTTCATTTGCCTAGTGATACAAAAAGATGATACCAAAGAGTTTCTCTTTTTATTTATTTATAGCTTTAATTGATACGCCATTTCCTTATTATTTATCCTAAACTGGTATGTAGGACAGTACGTGTGTGCATCGGGTTACTTGCATATAACATGGATATTTACAGATCACGGCCAGCAGAAAAAATGAAAAAAGATGATTGATAGAACAACAGAATATATAGGAAACTCAAAATTTTCAATTATGGATACATATATATCCTTAACATACTAAAGCGGCTCCCATTATTGGTGTCAAACCAATAGCGATTCATACAAGCTAAATCCTCTAATCGATAATTAGGCCAAAAAAAGAACTTTAATTTAATTAATTCATTTTTTTTTATGTCAAAATTTTCACTTTCATCCAAAAATTGACTCCAGTTTTTTATCTTGTTCTCCTTGCAAAATAATTGATTTCTATGCACATTATTTTGATTCTTTAAATTGAAAGAAATTAGAATTCTCAATTCTCTACGACGTCTAGACGATAAAATTTTTTCAGGAACAAGCAAATTAGAATTATTTTTGTCTCTATTTAGAGTTTTTCTTTTATGTCTTGGAATGGATTCATCAAAATGATTCTTAGCAACATTTTGGGGGTTTCGGTATCTTTGATTACTTTGGTGCTTACTTTTATGAACCAATGAAATACCTATGATTTGATACATAAAAAACTGTCCATCATTTTTTACAGATAGACGGGCAGGTTCCATAATCAAAATTCCCTTTTTCGTTAATTGTGTAAGATTTAAACGTCTCCTCATTATATCCAGATTCATTTCTTTCCTTTGAATATAGGATATAGTAATATTTCTTACATTTATGAGGCTAACCAGTAGACCGTATATCTGGATATTATTCATCATTTTTTGATTCAATTGATTCAAACGTCCAGTCCATCTTAATTGCAAAGGAAAATCTCCTTTAAATAATATGTTTAGTTTTTCAATTGATTCTAAAAAAGATTCTTCAATATTGTTTTGATTCTTTAATTCAAAATATTGTTTTGAATTGGATGGGCTAAAATTTAAAAAATCCTCACCCTCCTCTTGCCTTCCCTTTATATTTTGATTTTCACTAAAATTTGGATTTATATTCAAATTAAAAAGAAGTAAGTTGCTTGGGATAAACCAAGGTTTCTCTTTATATTTATGATAAAGTATCACAAGCTCTGGAAATAAAAAAAATTTCGGATTTGATATGAGGCGATTTAAGATTAATAATTTTTCATTCATTCCCATCCAATCAAAAAAGACCTTTTTGTAATTGATTTCGGAATTTGAATCAATCGGAAGATAAAAAAGACCATTATTATGAATTTTATCCCCTATTTTGGTTTGGTCCTTATTAGGTTCAACCTGAATATTTTTATTCAATTTCCAACCCAAATATTTTCTATCCGTATTTTTTTCCATATATATATAATTGCTTTTTCCTAGATAATTCTTGATAGGAATTTTTTTGAGTATGTTAACAATTTTTTCTTTGTTTCTGGTGGAATTTTCTTGCTTCTTATTTGTTTCTAATGATGATCTATAAATATAGGCCTTCTTTTTAGTTTCAGAATGAATATATTTATATGATAAACGATCATATCTATAGTTTTTTTGAAAATTATCTTCTTTATTTGGGAATAAATAGATTTTCGAGTTTTGTTTTTTTTTGTAATCAAATAATTGGTCTTTTTCATAGGAATACCATTTCTTTAGATCCTGATTTTGAGACGTCTGGCATTTCTTTTTTCCATTTCGCCCTTTTTGTGGGACTAATCTAGACCATGTAATCTGAGATAAATCGTATTGATAATGACCTCTTAACCAGTTTTTCCAGGGATTCATTCCATAATTTGGAAGTTGATTATGTGTTACTTCGGAATCAAATATTCCTTGTCTTCCAAAAAAATCCTTTATTTCATTCTTAAGAAAAAAAGACGGTCCATTATACTGAAGAATAGATCTTAACTTATTGAAGTGAATAACCTGGGTTTGTGATAATTTTAAAAATACATATTTTTGTGACAAGTAAGATAAATCAAAAAAAATATGTGACTTCCCTTTACTATTTCTAAGATTATCAAAAGCCTTTTTTATATTGATAGTCGAAATAAAGTCCATTTTATTTTTTTTTTTTTTTTCTTGATTTGTTTCGTTATTGTCAATGTATTTCTTAATAATTTTTTTTGTTGATTCCATAAAAAGTTGTAGAGCGATTCTGCGCATATTAATGATACATAGAAAGATATCTATGTATATCTTTTCAAAGAAAAATTGAACTATTAATTCAATATTTTTTTTTTTTAATATTTTCCAAATTTTTGGCGGTGATTTTCCATTATTCTTTTTATTTTTTTTCATTATTTCTATTTGATTTTTGATTGTGTTTCTTTTATCAATTCTATGTTTCATTTCTTCTTCTGCCTGTGAATAATTTGTGAAACCTGTAGATCGATTTTGACTAAGTGATTCATGAATTTTCGGATTTCTTATTATAGAATCCTTTTCTATTTCAGTTTCATTTGATTTGTATATTTCTCGCGGTATAAATAATGGAATTTTCTTTCCTTTTAAAAATTCTTTTATTATTTGTTTTACAAATAAAAATGCTTTTTCTTCTTTTTTTTTTATTTTTTTTAAAGCTCTTCGAACTCTAAAATTAAAATTTCTTATTTTGACTTTATAGTCTATATCTTTCAAAATTGGTTCAAAAAAGGAAGGTGTTTTTCGCGGAGGACCAAAAGGATATTCCGTTTCCATTCCCAAAACTGTTAAAAAACAAGAATCAAAATCATCTTGTTGCTTTTGATCTCTATCAGAGAGTCGTAGCTTAGATTTGTGCCAAGGTTTCAAACGAAAAGGATATAGGATTTTGATCTGAAAACCTTCGCTGAACCAATTTTTAGGAAATTCTGTTTTGGAAAATTGAAGACCATTATAGCTACACTTTAGATAAATTTCTCTATTCCAATCTTGGAAATCCTCGTACCATTCCGGAGATTGTCG